TGATCGTGATTTTGAACCTGTTCTTTCCATGACTCCTCTTAACTAACTGAGACAAGAGATCCAATACTTGAAGTAGGAATCAATTTGATTCTACTATACATATTGATTGGGTGGATCGGGTCATACTTAAAAAGTCTTCTCTTTCCCTTTCTTTTCAACTCATTTAGATCTAATCTATTTTTTTTCTGGCTCGGCGTCCCACCTAGCCGAGCCATTCACCTTTATCATACTGAGACAGTCAAAACCAATAAAGACATAAATCTATTTACTGAGAAAAGGAGAGAGAGGGATTCGAACCCTCGATAGTTCTTTGTAAACTATACCGGTTTTCAAGACCGGAGCTATCAACCACTCGGCCATCTCTCCTAAAGATAATTTTTATTCCGCCGAATAGAACATGGCCATAGGAGTTGATACCATCACTGTACTATAGAAAGATATTAGATGTGAGTCCATAAGTCTATTTATCTATCTGTATATATAGAATCAACGGATTCATGGTACAATCCCCCCATGATGCACATTTTTTTACAACTTTTTTGATTGATATAGGGATCAAATGGTATATTTTGTTGGTAGCTTGGAGGATTAGAAACATGACTATTGCTTTTCAATTGGCTGTTTTTGCATTAATTGCTACTTCATCAATCTTACTGATTAGTGTACCCGTTGTTTTTTCTTCTCCTGATGGTTGGTCGAGTAATAAAAATGTTGTATTTTCCGGTACATCATTATGGATTGGATTAGTCTTTTTGGTAGGTATCCTTAATTCTCTCATCTCTTGAACCCATTCGTTCCAGATACAAAAATGAAAAGACCCCCCCTCGAATTATTTCGAGTTCCGAGACACAATAAAGTAAAATATAAGTCCCCAAAATACAAATATAAAGAAAACAAAAAATTAGAGGGAGGGGTCAAACTTTCTTGTAATTTTTTAATTAAATGTTAAGTATAATTTGATAAAAAAAATGGAAAATTATTCTAAATAAATAAGTATTATTTATTGTTATTACATTTTCCATTTCTAGTATATAATTATATTATATAATATACTAGTCGACCTGAAAAATATAATTATATTATATAATATACTAGTCGACCTGAAAATAATATCTAGCACAGCTGTTCACAAATATTGCTTGTGTATCAAGAACAAAAAAAGCGGATATAGTTGAATGGTAAAATTTCTCTTTGCCAAGGAGAAGACGCGGGTTCGATTCCCGCTATCCGCCTAAGGTAACTTATTTACTAGGATAAAGGATTCAGTATAGTTGACCATGATAGTATAGGTATTCTATCCCCTACCTTCTTTTCTTCTTTCCTACCACTCTAAAAGAAAAATAGTAATAAATTACTATTTAAGAGAGACAGCCCGAATTTTTTTTTCGAAATTTTTTATAAAAAAAATTGTGCGGAGACGGGATTTGAACCCGTGACCTCAAGGTTATGAGCCTTGCGAGCTACCAAGCTGCTCTACTCCGCTTGATGAAGAGAAGAACAGGGAACTAATGGACAAACAAAGATTGAATGCGCCCCTCTAACATATCTGTACAAATATAATAGCGCATTTATACAGAATACTCAAGGGGCTCCTCTATGCTATGATCGATGATCATAGAAATGATTAGAAAAATGAAGGGAAATTTTTCATCCTTACCAACTTGATCTTGTTGCCCCCGGCAACAAACATGCATGAAACATTTCACGAAGTATGTGTCCGGATAGCCCAAAGTCTCGATAGTTAGCTCTCGGCCTTCCAGTCAAAAAACAACGTCGATGAAGACGTGTCCTTGCACTATTTCGCGGTAGTAATTGTAACTTTCGATGAATTTCCCATTTATCACTCAACGACGAAACTTTGCTTATTTCTTTTTTTAAGGATCGACGAATCAAATGATATTTTTGTTCCAATTTTTGCCTCTTCTTCTCCCGCTCAATCAAACTTTTACTTGCCATAATGTTTCACTTCCTATTAGTATCGCTGATACAAGTCGGATCCTAGATGTAGAAATATAAAAAATCGCCTTCTCTATCGAAAGAAATGCTATTATCGCGGATACAACACATAAAGAATTAACCAAATTTGCCCGATGTAGAGGCAATCAAGAAAGCCGCATAAGTGAAGATATAGCCCACAGAAAAGTGGGCTAATCCAACCAATCTTGCTTGTACAATGGAAAGAGCTACCGGTTTATCTCTCCATCGAATCAAATTAGCCAAAGGTGTACGTTCATGAGCCCATGCTAAAGTTTCAATCAATTCCTGCCAATATCCACGCCAGGAAATTAAGAACATAAATCCAATAGCCCAAACAAGATGTCCAAATAAGAACATCCAGGCCCAGACCGATAAACTATTCATACCAAAGGGGTTATATCCATTGATAAGTTGTGAAGAGTTTAACCATAGATAATCTCTTAACCATCCCATCAAATAAGTGGAAGATTCATTAAACTGTGAAACATTACCCTGCCATAATGTGATATGCTTCCAATGCCAA